AATGTAAAATATTACAATGGTATAAAAGAATCAAGTAAAAGAGATAGGGATTCCCTAATTCAAATTACAAATTTGTTAGGCCCTTTAGGAACAGCCTCTCAAATTGATCTTTTTTATTCGTTTTACCATTTACTAACTTATAATCATATTTCGATAACTAAATATTTCTATTTGCAACTCGACAATTTAAAACGGACTTTTCAAGTATTTAAGTATTATTTAATGGATGAAAACGGGAAAATTTCGAATTCCAATCTGTGCAGTAGCATCCTTTTGAATCCATTTAACTTGAATTGGCATTTTATCGACCATAATTATTGTGAGGAAACATCCACAATAATAAGTCTCGGGCAGTTTATTTGTGAAAATCTATGTATAGCCAAAAAAGGATCGCCCCTAAAATCGGGTCAAGTTATAGTCGTTCAACTTGACTCTTTAGTAATAAGATTGGCGAAGCCTTATTTAGCTACTCCAGGAGCAACTGTTCATGGACATTATGGAGAAATACTTTCCGAAGGCGATACATTAGTTACATTTATATATGAAAAATCTAGATCTGGTGATATAACACAAGGTCTTCCAAAAGTAGAACAGGTTTTAGAAGTACGTTCGATTGATTCAATATCGATGAACCTAGAAAAAAGAGTTGAGGGTTGGAATGAGTGTATAACAAAAATTCTTGGAATTCCTTGGGGATTCTTGATTGGCGCTGAGCTAACTATAGCGCAAAGTCGTATCTCTTTGGTTAATAAGATCCAAAAGGTTTATAGGTCCCAGGGGGTACAGATCCATAATAGGCATATCGAAATCATTGTACGTCAAATAACATCAAAAGTGTTGGTTTCAGAAGATGGAATGTCTAATGTTTTTTCACCTGGAGAACTAATTGGATTGCTGCGAGCTGAACGAACGGGGCGCGCTTTAGAAGAAGCAATTTGTTACCGAGCCATATTATTAGGAATAACGAAAGCATCTCTAAATACTCAAAGTTTTATATCCGAAGCAAGTTTTCAAGAAACTGCTCGCGTTTTAGCAAAAGCAGCCCTCCGGGGTCGTATCGATTGGTTGAAAGGTCTGAAAGAGAACGTTGTTCTAGGAGGGATGATACCCGTTGGTACCGGATTCAAAGGATTCCACCGTTCAAGGCAACATAACAACATTTCTTTGGAAACCAAAAAAAAGAGTTTATTTGAACGGGAAATGAGAGATATTTTGGTCCACCATAAGAGAATTATTTGATTTTTGCATTTCAAAAAATTTACATGATACATCAGAACAATCTTTTTTCGGATTTAACGATTCCTAAGAGCGAATGAGTCCTTTGAAGGTCATTTGATTTGGTAATAGTAATAAAGATAATAGGGAGTGGAAAGAAACGAACGGTTTGCATCTGTATCAACGGTCAATTTCCGTTAGAAGAAAAGGTTCCATGGGAACAATTTTTTATTTCTATTTTCAGGGTACTTCATCTCTTTTTTTTTTTCTAAATAAAATAAATAAAAAAAAGAGAAGAAAGGAAGTGTGGGGAAAAATGACAAGACGATATTGGAACATCAATTTGGAAGAGATGATGGAAGCAGGAGTTCATTTTGGTCATGGTACTAGGAAATGGAATCCTAGGATGGCACCTTATATATCTGCAAAGCGAAAAGGTATTCATATTATAAATCTTACTAGAACTGCTCGGTTTTTATCAGAAGCTTGTGATTTAGTTTTTGATGCAGCAAGTAGGGGAAAACAATTCTTAATTGTCGGTACAAAAAATAAAGCGGCTGATTCAGTGGCGCGGGCTGCAATAAAGGCCCGGTGTCATTATGTTAATAAAAAATGGCTCGGCGGCATGTTAACGAATTGGTATACTACAGAAACGAGACTTCATAAGTTCAGGGACTTGAGAACGGAACAAAAGACGGGGAGACTTAACCGTCTTCCGAAACGAGATGCAGCTGTGTTGAAGAGACAATTATTTCACTTGCAAACATATCTGGGCGGAATAAAATATATGACGGGGTTACCCGATATTGTAATAATCGTTGATCAGCAAGAAGAATATACGGCTCTTCGAGAATGTATCACTTTGGGAATTCCAACGATTTGTTTAATCGATACAAATTGTGACCCCGATCTCGCGGATATTTCGATTCCAGCCAACGATGACGCTATAGCTTCAATCCGACTAATTCTTAACAAATTAGTATTTGCAATTTGTGAGGGTCGTTCTAGCTATATACGAAATTCTTGATTAATAATAAGATAAGTAAATTTTTTGGGGAACTCCATATAATCGATTTATTGAATCGGTTATTATTCTTGACTAGCATAAAAGAGCTAAAAACCGGAGATTTTCTGTGATTAGTTGATATTTTAAATATATAATTCAAGTAGGCAAATCGAAAAAAAAAAAAAAAGATGGTTGAATCAAAATAATTCCTTTTTAAGTTCTATTTCTTTCAGAGGGTAATATGAATGTTCTATTATGTTCTATCAAAACACTAAAAGGTTTATACGATATATCCGGTGTGGAAGTAGGCCAACATTTCTATTGGCAAATAGGAAGTTTCCAAGTCCATGCGCAAGTACTTATTACTTCTTGGGTCGTAATTGCTATTTTATTAGGTTCAGCCATTCTAGCTGTTCGTAATCCACAAACCATTCCTACTGATGGTCAGAATTTCTTTGAATATGTTCTTGAATTCATTCGAGACGTGAGCAAAACTCAAATTGGAGAAGAATACGGTCCATGGGTTCCCTTTATTGGAACTATGTTTCTATTTATTTTTGTTTCGAATTGGTCAGGGGCTCTTTTACCCTGGAAAATTATACAGTTACCTCACGGGGAGTTAGCCGCACCCACAAATGATATAAACACGACCGTTGCTTTAGCTTTACTTACTTCAGTAGCATATTTTTATGCGGGCCTTACAAAAAAGGGATTGAGTTATTTCGGTAAATATATTCAACCAACGCCAATCCTTTTACCTATTAACATCTTAGAAGATTTCACAAAACCGTTATCGCTTAGTTTTCGACTTTTCGGAAATATTTTAGCTGATGAATTAGTAGTTGTTGTTCTTGTTTCTTTAGTACCTTTAGTAGTTCCTATACCAGTCATGTTCCTTGGATTATTTACAAGCGGTATTCAAGCTCTTATTTTTGCAACCCTAGCTGCGGCTTATATAGGCGAATCCATGGAAGGTCATCATTGACTAGTTTCCAACACAGTCTTTTTTAGCTTAGCCTGACGCAATGTATGCGCCGTTTGAGGTAATCCACTTAGGGAAGATAAATAGACAAATAAGGTATAACTCAAGATATAGACGATCTAGAGTAATTGTAAAAAAGGTTACGATATTTTTTAATTGTAAAAAAAATATGGATTGGTTTGCGTAGGAATGGGGGGTCGAACTAGGTGTATATAATCTAATCGCTATAAGAAAACTCTTGTAAATCTTTCGAAGAATGATTCGAGAATCCCGATGACTTTAAGATACAATAAAGATACAATATTTGGTTTACGGTATGGGGAAAAACACGTATATGTGATATTAGACATTAACTTAGGTATATAGGAACTAAAAAAAAATATATCTAATTTGTCTTACTATTGTGAATTTGGATAGGGATTTCAATAGAAACCTTTCCATTTCGTCGGTAATTGTGACTTGAATATTGGTTGATTGTATCATTAACTATTTCTTTATTTTTGTTTTGGCGCGAGGAACTTATCATGAATCCACTGATTTCTGCCGCTTCCGTTATTGCTGCTGGATTGGCTGTCGGGCTTGCTTCTATTGGACCTGGGGTTGGTCAAGGTACTGCTGCGGGACAGGCTGTAGAAGGGATCGCGAGACAACCAGAGGCGGAAGGAAAAATACGGGGTACTTTATTACTTAGTCTAGCTTTCATGGAAGCTTTAACAATTTATGGGTTAGTTGTAGCATTAGCTCTTTTATTTGCGAATCCTTTTGTTTAATCCTAAAAACACATATTTTTATTTATTTCCGTAAGATTTGTTGATCTTGTTTTTTCGAATTATTTTAATATTTAATTCCTATAATTTAATTACTTAGGAACAACAACCCACGGAAATCCCTGGTTTAAGAATGAGGATCCAACTAACTTTTTCCTTTACCTTCTTAGTCCAATGGACGAACTTTTTTTAGGAAGTATTGCAATTGTATTGTAACAAACGAGGTATTTCGCAACTGACCTGTATAAGACCTGGTACCGAATTCGAATCGAACTAATTCGAATCGAATAAGTATCAAGCTTATTGGAAATTTCCAAGTATTGGAAATTTCCAATTGAAAAAAAAATCCATTAAAATTCATTTCTAATATCAATATATTTTTTTGACTCAATTTACTATTTTCTATTTAGAAATAGTGAAAGTCATAATAAAAGAATACAATTAAAGAATAGAAATAAAAAAAAATTAAGTAGTCTATCTATAACTAGAAGAAAGCTATAACTATAAGAAAGAGGAGATCATATGAAAAATGTAACCGATTCTTTCCTTTCCTTGGGTTATTGGCCATCCGCGGGGAGTTTCGGGTTTAATACTGATATTTTTGCAACCAATCTAATAAACCTAAGCGTAGTACTTGGTGTGTTAATTTTTTTTGGAAAGGGAGTGTTAAGTGATTTATTAGATAATCGAAAACAAAGGATCTTGAAGACTATTCAAAATTCAGAAGAATTACGCAAAGGGGCCCTAGACCAGTTAGAAAAAGCCCGGGCCCGCTTACGGAAAGTCGAAATAGAAGCGGATCAATTTCGAATGACTGGATACTCTGAAATAGAACGAGAAAAATTGAATTTGATTAATGCAACTTATAAGACTTTGGAACAGTTAGAAAATTATAAAAATGAAACCATTCATTTTGAACAACAAAGAGCAATTAATCAAGTTCGACAACGGGTTTTTCAACAAGCCTTACAGGGGGCTCTAGGAACTCTGAATAGTTGTTTGAACAACGAATTACATTTACGTACCATCA